TTTCATTCCAATTGAGTAGTATACCCTTTATTACTACTATATTTATATTTATCGAAGTTGAGGAATCAAGGAATTTTTCCTACAGATTCTGAGAACTCGAGAAGTTTTTTTATCCCTCGAGTCTTCGAAGATCTTTCTTTGCTTTGAGGAGAAGTTTTCTATTGAGAATTTCATTAATTGGTCGTACCTGTATTGGAGTAATATGAATGACTCGATATTCACTCGGTTTCTGGGCAAGAATCCTAAGATTCTGTAGGAGAGATGGCCGAGTGGTTCAAGGCGTAGCATTGGAACTGCTATGTAGACTTTTGTTTACCGAGGGTTCGAATCCCTCTCTTTCCGTACCTTCACCTAATTCACCAGGGTTACCAACCGCAATGTATTAAATCAAATAACAATTATTGATACCACTATTCCAAGAGTAAGACCTTTATTTGATAGAGATTCTTCCTAACTAATTACTGCGGTACGGAAATACCAATACCGACCAGAAAGAGTAGAAAGAGATGAAAATCTCACTACCGACCCATTTGTGATATGTGAATGGGAGACAAATCCGGATGAAACCCCCTTTTACTTGACTTTTGCGAAAAAGGGGGGGACAAAATTGTCCGAAGCTTTGTTATTTTAGTTAGGTTTAGGTCTGACGGGAATAATATTCTACGACTAGTAACTCTTTGATTTTCAAACCGACCCATTTCCTATCTATTATTTGATTTACTAATCCTTTATATTGGGATGAGTGAAAAGTCAAATGTTTTGCCAATTTCTTGCGGGGGGATGAATCAATATGATTTTGAATCAGAGCTCTGGATCTTTGTTCATCCCTCGTAGTAATAATATCTCGGGGTTTGCAGCGATAACTCGGGATATCTACTATACGACCATTAACTAAAATATGTCTATGGTTAACTAATTGCCTGGCCCCAGGAATGGTCGAAGCCATACCCAACCGAAAAAGGATGTTATCCAAACGCATCTCAAGTAGTTGTAGTAAAACCCGACCCGTTGACCCTTTAGTTTTTCCAGCGATATGAACATATCTAAGTAATTGTCGCTCTGTCAGACCATAATGAAAACGCAATTTTTGTTTTTCTTGTAGACGAATACAATATTGAGATTTTTTCCTGAAACGCGATTTCTTTCTTCTAAGATGACTTCCGGGTCTAGGTCTTTTACTAGTTAGTCCCGGTAAAGCCCCCAGACGGCGTATTTTTTTGAAACGAGGTCCTCGGTAACGAGACATAAAGACTCCTTTTTTTCTTTTTTTTTTATTGAAATTTCATTTTATAGAATAAACCTAGATTCAAACTGAACTAAACGATAAACGAAGATAAATCTACTGAAGTGAAATACTACAAAGAAGAATGAGATGAATTGGATCAATATCTTGATTGCTTTGTATATATGTATATAGCTTTGTATATATGTATATATATATACATATGTATATATATACATTTAAGGAGGAAGTTAAAGATCCTTTTCTTGATTTGTTCTGTAGAGATTTAACTGCCCCAATCCGTTTTTTATTCATAGTTGGACGTTCCCGCAACATAATAGATCGGTGATTTTGTAAAAGAAAAAAGGTAGGAGTCTTTTCAATATTCCTTGAGATCAAGGAAATACTATCAATCATGGAAAAAATCGGACAAATAGAGAAAAGCCAGCTATCGGAGTCGAACCGATGACCATCGCATTACAAATGCGATGCTCTAACCTCTGAGCTAAGCGGGCTCGCATAACAGAAACAGTGCATAGGAATTCGGTCAACTGCCGGAACCCTTACTATCATTAATTATTCATTAATTCTTAATAATTATCATTAAGTATTAACTAAACTGCTAGTGACTTAACTACTATTAACTATAAAATTATGAATAGTCAATTCATATGAATTGAAATTGCCAATTCATATGAATTTCATAGAATTCTATGAAATCCAATATGGTTAATTAATATCATAAGAAGCTTCTTATATAGTTTATATATCTTATATAGTTAAGAATAGATATAAAATATTAAGAATAGATAGAAAATATCTATTTCAGAACGGATGAAAGATAATATCTATAGACTAATATTAGTATTAGAAATTTCTATTTCTTTTCTTTGATTTGATTTCGAATTTCTTTCCTTTTGAATTGAATTCAAAATGCAAAATAAAATGTTAGACTCTAACTATATTAGTTAGAATTAGTTATAACGGATTCTATATTCTAATCCTATTCGAATTAGAGCGAATCGGTCCTAAGGAAAGGATAAGATACAATCCAGATCATAATGAGATCTTCCCACGAATTTCATTCGGAAAGAGGGGAGATAGAACGAAAAAAAAGAAGAATCAATATCGACCGTTCCAGTATTCAAAATTGAGCAGTAAAAATGAGAGGGAGAGAGACATGTATATGTGGGATATATCCATCCGTATTGAATTGCGGATACATCAATGATAGAATCATTTCTGATTGGACCTGGTTCCCCCATAGAGATGAAAGAAGATGGGTAAGAAATAGAAGCAGACACTGATTTGATATAGAAATCAGTATCTAACGAATTCAATGGTTCCAACATAAATGAAAGAGGGGGGATCACAATGATTTCTCGGCGGGGATATGGCGGAATTGGTAGACGCTACGGACTTGATTGGATTGAGCCTTGGTATGGAAACCTACTAAGTGAGAACTTCCAAATTCAGAGAAACCCTGGAATTAAAAATGGGCAATCCTGAGCCAAATCCTGTGTTCAGAAAACAAGGTTCAGAAAGCGAGAATCAAAAACAGAAAAAGGATAGGTGCAGAGACTCAATGGAAGCTGTTCTAACAAATAGAGTTGACTGGATTGGTAGGGGAATTCTTTCCTTCTATCCAAACGACAGAAAGGATGACCTTGTATACGTACGTATACATACTGAAACATCAAACGATTAATCACGACTCGAATCAGTATTTTTTTATATGAAAAATTTCAGAATAGAAGGATTGTGAATTGATTCCAAGTTGAAGGAAGAATCGAATATTCAGAGATCAAATCATTCATTCCCGAGTCTAATAGATCTTTTGAAGAACTGATTAATCGGACGAGAATAAAGATAGAGTCCCATTCTACATGTCAATACAGACAATAATGAAATTTATAGTAAGAGGAAAATCCGTCGACTTTAAAAATCGTGAGGGTTCAAGTCCCTCTATCCCCAATAAAAAGGCCCATTTTCCCCCCAACCATTTATCCCTCTTTTTTGTCAGTTCTTCAAAATTCGTTATGTTTCTCATTCACCCTACCCTTTCACAAATGGGCCCGACCAGAAATGTTTCTCTCTTATCACAAGTTTTGTGATAGATATGATGTACGTACAAATGAACAGATTATGAATGGGCTGGGCAAGGAATCTCCACTATTGAATCATTCACAGTAATATCATTACTCTTATACAAAGTCTTCTTTTTTAAGGTACAAGAAATTCCAGGACCTAGGTAAGATTTTGTAATGTTTTTTGAGTCTCTTTAATTGACATAGACCCAAGTCCTCTAGGAGGATGATGCATCGAGAATGGTCGGGATAGCTCAGCTGGTAGAGCAGAGGACTGAAAATCCTCGTGTCACCAGTTCAAATCTGGTTCCTGACACGTGGTTAATGTATCAAAAGGAGATTCATCCAAATGAATCGATATGGTCCCGATCCATATTTCTTAATCGTCTAGACCGCGATACATACTTATCCATCTAGGTATATAAATAGATATCCTCTTTTTTTATTTGAAATGGATAAGGTAAGTAAGGTAAAGAAAAGAATGAAATTCTATTACCTCTTCTTTTTTGTTTGTTTATACTGGACCTCCTCCCGCTCAAAAAGAATGTTAATACTTCATACATATCCGAAGTTTGTTGGCTTGGATTGGATGAAAAACCCAAAAGTCTAGTCTAGAGAGAGGAGTTGAAGGATAGAAATAGATAGGATTCATTTCAAATACAGTACAAAGAAAATCCGATTCTTTTCATTTCTGAATTTCATATTTTCTTTCATATTCTATTTCTTCACTCCCTTCTACGCGACTTTCCAGGGCCCATCTAAGTGATGTGCGCGGTACAAAGTTCATGGTGCAGAACTCTTTTTTTCTTTTTTGATTCATCCTATTGGCTCTACTCATCCGAAATAGATATCTTCCAAATTGGGAAATATAAATGAAGCCCCTTTCCTTTATTAGATTAGCCCATTCATAATACGAATTAGAGTCCGGTTACTCTATTTCATTTAGAACAGAACGTAAAAAGACTCCTTGAATATCTGGAGTAGTAGAAGTGAAGATAAGTTTCTTATCATTCAATAAGCATCTTGTATTTCATAGAAATTGGGGGCAATATAATCCTTACGTAAGGGCCAGCCTATCCAACTTTCAGGCATCAAGATACGTTTCAGGCGTGGATGGTTCTCATAAGAGATTCCCAACATATCATAAGATTCCCGTTCTTGAAAATCAGCACTTTTCCAAATCCAGAAAACAGACGGGATTCGAGGATTCCTCCTCGGGGCAAATACTTTTATGCATACCTCTTCGGGTTGATCCATACCACACTCTACTTTCGTAAGATGATACACACTAGCTAACAATCCGCCCGGCACTACATCATAGGCACACTGGGAACGTAGATAATTGTAACCATATACATATGAAATGACAGCAATGGAGTACCAATCCCCGGGCTTTATTTCTAAAGTCTCTATTCCTTGGTAATCGAAGCCCAAAGATCTATGAACTAGTTCATGCTTGACTAAACAAGCAGATGAACGACCCTGCATCTTTTTGATCTCTCCTACATTTTTATGAGTATTTCACATTTACGATGAATTTTATGAAGATTGACCTGCTCTTTCTTATTCTGCACAAAAAGACCCTGCCTAATTCACTAATTCGTGAGAAGATACTGAACTTCTGTATTTGAAAAATGTTTCAGAAGGTCTCTCTGAAGTAGAGGGGGATTGATAGAGCAATCCTTGATCGT